GATTAAATAAAAAACAGGAGAAACTTTTGTATTTTACAGTAGATTTTATTCAACAATTGACCAAAAGAAAATATTAATAAATTGCATAAACTTAGATCAATCAAATAATGATATTTCTATGCAATAAAATAATTCGCACCAATTCATTTTCCCATTTACATTGTATTCGTTTGGAATAATGATAAAGAAAACGGAAGGGGGAAAATAATTTTCAAAAACGGGATTTGGATTGATTCTCGAATCCGATTGAATCTACTGGTTTACGTTATGGAAGAAAGACATGTATATGTGATATTAGATATTGACTAGTTATATATGACTATGAACGAAAGATATATTTTATTTTCGCTACTACTGTGTGTGGGTTCCAATAGAAGTCCTTTCGTATCAGTGTGGATGTGAATTGGCTGAATAAAGAGATGAAAGCAAGAAAAGAAAAGGTGTAAGAATTGAAATAGCAGTTCCTACCCAATAAATGGAAGAACTAAAGTTCTATGGATTCACAAAAACTCTGTGGATAGAAATGAAAAAAGAGATATCGAAGTAGGTCTGATCATTCAATAATATTCTCACTTAAATTCGAAGTTCTTAGTTACTTCGACTAGATAAATCCTATCGATGGAATAATTAAGTCAAAATTCATTGGTTGATTGTATCATTAACCATTTCTTTTTGTTGGTACGAGGAACTTATCATGAATCCACTGATTTCTGCTGCTTCCGTTATTGCTGCTGGATTGGCTGTAGGGCTTGCGTCTATTGGACCTGGAGTTGGTCAAGGGACTGCTGCGGGTCAAGCCGTAGAGGGTATCGCGAGACAACCTGAGGCAGAGGGAAAAATACGTGGTACTCTATTGCTTAGTCTAGCTTTTATGGAAGCTTTAACGATTTATGGATTGGTTGTAGCATTAGCACTTTTATTTGCGAATCCTTTTGTTTAATCTTCGAAATAGGAAAAATATGTATTTTTCCTATTTTATTGTCTTGGACTTGTCGTTTGCTTTTTCAAATTCTATCAAGATTTCACTCCTACAATTCCTTATTCGTTGAGAAAATAACCTATGGAAAGGGGTGATTTGCATATGAGGAATTAGCATACTGACTCTCTTTCATCCTTCCTGTTCGTAGTCCAAGGGAACCTCTTTTTATGAAGTGTTGCAGCAATCAAGGGGTAGTTCATACTTTATAACTATAAACTCAAATTATTTATAGACTTGATTTCAAAAAATAAATAAAAAAGAGGAGTAAAGTGATAGAAAAAGAACTCTGGTCGATTTTTTAGTCTATCTATAAGAGGAGATTCTATGAAAAATGTAACCGATTCTTTCCTTTCTTTGGGCCACTGGCCACCTGCCGGAAGTTTCGGATTTAATACCGATATTTTAGCAACAAATCCAATAAATCTAAGCGTAGTGATTGGTGTATTGATCTTTTTTGGAAAGGGAGTGTGTGTGAGTTGTTTATTTCAAGAATAGGCTGGATCCAATCAGCTGTACCCGTTTCCGTTATAACGAGGAAAGAAAGGTACATGATCTCGCGAATTACTTCTTAAGAAATTATATGTAAGAACCACAGCATTTCGCGATTAATTGGCAAATCTACTTTGATTCTCTAGCAACCAACAATGTGGGGCTCTTAAGATGGTTAAAGAAAACCATTTGAAGTCTAGACGCAGCATGGTACTCTTTCTACCACTATATTAATATAGAGATTATTTTAAAATGAATATTTTCTCGATATAGAACACTCATCTCGATAAAACGATTTGAACCCTTTATTCTAATTCTAAAAAAGGGCATTTTCCCTCTTTTATCCAATGCTGAATCGACGACCTATGCCTTATGTATAAGTAAGAAGAATTTTTTGGATTTGACCTGAAAACAAAAAAAAGAAACAACTTTGCTGACAATTACATATTTTTTTGTCAGAAGAGTCCTCCAAATATTTTGGTTTTGCATTAGATTCATTTTTTTCCTTTTTTTTGAACTATGAAATGAATAAAGAAGAGAGGATAGGCTCATTACATTCATAAACAAAAGTTATGAGAATTGACCCTAAGTAATTGAGCGTGAGAGCCAAATGAATCGAAAGATTCATGTTTGGTTCGGGAAGGGATTATGGAAGTTTTAAAATGAACGGAAAGATAATCTACTTTCATTAAGTGATTTATTAGATAATCGAAAACAGAGGATCTTGAATACTATTCGAAATTCAGAAGAACTGCGTGGGGGGGCCATTGAACAGCTGGAAAAAGCCCGGGGCCGTTTACGGAAAGTGGAAACGGAAGCAGATCAGTTTCGCGTGAATGGATACTCTGAGATAGAGCGAGAAAAATTGAATTTAATTAATTCAACTTATAAGACTTTGGAACAATTAGAAAATTATAAAAATGAAACGATTCAGTTTGAACAGCAAAGGGCGATTAATCAAGTCCGACAACGGGTTTTTCAACAAGCCTTACAAGGAGCTCTTGAAACTCTCAATAGTTGTTTGAACAACGA